GCTATGAATTTAGATGTGGAGAGCAAATTGAAGAAATGACCTTAAATCTATGTGTACTGACTCCTAATCGAATTGTTTGGAATTCAGAAGTGAAAGAAATTATTTTATCGACTAATAGTGGCCAAATTGGTGTATTACCAAATCACGCACCTATTGCCACGGCTGTAGATATAGGCATTTTGAGAATACGTCTTAACGACCAATGGTTAACAATAGCTCTGATGGGCGGTTTCGCTAGAATAGGCAATAATGAAATTACTATTTTAGTAAATGATGCAGAAAGGGGTAGTGACATTGATCCGCAAGAAGCTCAACAAACTCTTGAAATAACTGAAGCTAACTTGAGGAGCGCGGAAGGCAAGAGACAAACAATTGAAGCAAATTTAGCTCTCAGACGAGCTAAAACGCGAGTAGAGGCTATCAATGCTCATAACTAGTTGTTTTGGGTGCGTCCTAATAATAAAAAGAAGTTCTGTTTATACACCATATTTTTATTCTGCCGATTGAATCCAATTAAGTGTAATCAGATTTTGATGCAACAAAAAAAGATTCAATAAATAAAATAGAATATGAGTAGTGGGGTATGGAAAAGATACAAAAAAAATAAGTGAGTATGAGTAGAAATACTTATTAGATACCACTTACTGCGGTATCTAATAAGCTCTACCTACTATTGGATTTGAACCAATGACTCCTGCCGTATGAAAGCAATACTCTAACCACTGGGTTAAGTAGGTCATTTATCATCATAAAGAGAAACAAAAGGAACCTGTCACATCGATAGATTATAGATGGAATATTCGTTCTAAGCAATACCCACCCTTGGCTTGGCAGGAAACAGATCAGAGAGCTATCATGTCGGATCATGCAATATTCGCCTTGACAAGAAATGATATACATGATAAAATATTTATCACAAACACAAGAACACAAGGGCTATAGCTCAGTTAGGTAGAGCACCTCGTTTACACGCGCGCCAATGTTTTTTCAGAGGAGTCCATCATGTAATCAACAGAATTTATCTTAGTAAAAATCGATGTCTTACTCCATGGATTCGAAGGAACAAGAGAACAATAGCCTGACAAACGGTTGGTTGGTCCAATTGAGGTGCCAATTTGGGCGCCAAATAGAACCCATCATCATCATTTGATAATTGATAAGGTGAATATCCAGTCCATTCAATGCTAGGCATAATGAGTATAAGGACCTCAAAAAAATCTCTTTTCGTCCTATGAACTTGAAGGTGTATGAAGTTTCATATTTGACGCTTTGGGCAGAGCATAGCGACAGAGACTCCATTTAACTTAACTTAGGTTGATCTAGGCCGAAGGCAGACCTACGTCAAGATAACTCTTTTTTGAAACACTTTGGTATTGCTACTGAATAAAAATAAAGAACCAGAGCACGCGGAACCATCTCATTATTTTTCGGTTAAGAAAAAGGATGGCGGACTCGCTGATATTTATATCAGTTGATGAAAGAGCCCAATGCAAAAAAAATGCATGTTGGGTCTTTGAAACAGTTCGAATCATTTCGATAATAATAAGTTTGATCTGTTTTACCGAGAAGGTCTACGGTTCGAGTCCGTATAGCCCTAATTTTTCATTAATGTTAATTTTTTATTAACATTAATAATTTTTTATTTCTTGTTATTTGAAATTTGAATGCCTTTTCTTTAGAGAGAACCCAAGGCCCGGTGAAAGAGAGAGTTTTATTTGTATACGAGCATGATATGTCTATACCATATCGAAATAGAATAGAAAAAAATCGAAAGAAAAAAGAAAGAAATTAGTATAGTATAATAGAAATAATAAATAGGATTTGAGATTCGATGAATCTTGAAACGAGACATATGGCCCACAGCAACTAAAAAAACTAGTCGGTTCGATCCAAATTAATTGGTATTTTGACTAAATAGTTATGAATGAATTCACAATTACAATTTGAATCGACTAATACGAATACGAATCTGGTATATTTTATTTTCCACATTCATAGGAGTGCTTCTATGTTTCTGCTTCACGAATATGATATTTTCTGGGCATTTCTAATAATATCAAGTGTTATTCCTATTTTGGCATTTATAATTTCCGGAGTTTTGGCCCCGATTAATGAAGGACCAGAGAAACTTTCTAGTTATGAATCGGGTATAGAACCAATGGGCGATGCTTGGTTACAATTCCGAATCCGGTATTATATGTTTGCGCTAGTTTTTGTTGTTTTTGATGTTGAAACGGTTTTTCTTTATCCGTGGGCGATGAGTTTCGATGTATTGGGTGTATCTGTATTTATAGAAGCTTTAATTTTCGTGCTTATCCTAATTGTTGGTTTAGTTTATGCATGGCGAAAAGGAGCATTGGAATGGTCTTAGCTCCTGAATATTCAGAGAATCAAAATTCAAAAATAAGAAAAAAATGAAATGGAGACAATACAATTATGAATTCCATTGAGTTTCCGTTACTTGATCGAACAACCCAAAATTCAGTTATTTCAACTACAT